GAGAGGTGGCCGAGTGGTTGAAGGCGTAGCACTGGAACTGCTATGTAGGCTTTTGTTTACCGAGGGTTCGAATCCCTCTCTTTCCGTACCTTCACTTAATAGACCCCCCCTTTTTTTTTAACCTTATTAAAAACACCGAATCAAACAGCAATGGAGACCTTTATTACACCAGTCAGACCTTTGATTGATATAGATTCTCGATTCCGAATTGCCGTGACTAGTAAAGGAAGAATACTGGAAAGAATATGCAAATAGCCGCGCGGGCTATGATCCATAAAATGGGATAAAATCGAGATCAAACCCATATTTTTATTATTTAACCTTAGTTAAATTTAATTTGATGAAAAGGAATAAAATTGCCTGAACCCTTGCTATTTTAGTTGAATTTAGGTTTAAGTTTGACGAGAATAATATTCTACGACTAGCAATTCATTTATTTTCAAACCGACCAATTTACTATCTATTATTTGATTGACTAATCCTTTATATTGGAATGGGTGGAGGGTTAAATGGTTTGGCACTTCCGCTTGAGGGGAAGAGTTGAGAGCATTTTGAATCAGAGTTCTGGATTTTTGTTCATCCTTCGTCGTAATAATATCTCGAGGTTTGCAGCGATAACTTGGTATATCTACTATACACCCATTCACTAAAATATGTCTATGGTTAACTAATTGGCGGGCTGCGGGAATAGTCAAAGCCATACCCAACCGAAAAAGGATGTTATCCAAACGCATTTCAAGTAGTTGTAGTAAAACTTGACCTGTTGACCCCTTGGCCTTTCCGGCGATACGAACGTATTTAAGTAATTGTCGTTCGGTAAGACCATAATGAAAACGCAATTTTTGTTTTTCTTCTAGGCGAATACGATATTGAGATTTTTTCCCGGAACGCGATTGGTTTCTAAGATCACTTCCGGCTTTAGGCCTTTTATTAGTTAGCCCCGGTAAAGGCCCCAGGCGGCGTATTTTTTTGAAACGAGGTCCCCGGTAACGCGACATAAAGACTCCTTATTCTTATTTAGAATTCATTTCATTCTTTTTTTTTTTTAATTGGATTTTACAGAATAAACCTAAACTAAAACTGAACTAAATGAGGCGAAGTTTGCGGAAGTAGTGTACTTAAGTAGTGTACTTGTACTATAAAAGAAGAATGAGATAAGTTGGATAAATATTCCAACTTTCTATTATTATATATATATATATAAGATCCGTTTCATGACATAGTTGGGAGTTCCCTATAACTTAACCTATAAGTTAATAAATTCATGGATTTTGGAAAGAGGGGAAGACACCTTTTCAATATTCTTTGATTTCAAAGATTTCAAAGGAAGATTATCCATTTTTCTTGAATAAAAAAAATGAAAAATAGTAAAAAGCCGGCTATCGGAATCGAACCGATGACCATCGCATTACAAATGCGATGCTCTAACCTCTGAGCTAAGCGGGCCCACATAATAGAATTTTTCTATGCATAGGAATTCAATACACTATAATATAGTGTCTCGAGAAATATAGATAAAGAATAGAATCTATAATTCCCAATTGGATATTATAGAACATAAGGATTTATATAGCGATATCGAATTTTGATTTCTTTATCACAATTCGAAATTCGAATACAATTCAAATATTATTCTATTCGATAGTAAATCTTAAATATTTTTAGATAGTCTAGTCAAATTTTCTTTTTTTTTTTATTTTTGATTTTGAATTCACATGACATTTGAAATTCTTTTTGTTACATTTCTATACTTTCGATCCTATCTATTTTGAATTCTAGATGTCTTTCGAATTCGATTGATTGGTTATAACTAATCAGACATTCCCCAGCTTTCATTCGTAAAAGGGGAAGTTAAGAAAAAAAAGGGGAAGTTAAGAAAAAAGAATCGAGCCTTCAAGTATCCAAAATTGCATGGGCAACGTGGCAGGAAGAGAAAGATCTATGCGAGGTATATATCAATCTATATTGAATTGCTGATACAGAAATGATAAAATCCAATTTGATTGGATCAAATATGGGTTTCCTATAGGTAAGAAAAAAATACTTTTTTCGAGATAATAATTGCTATCTAATAAATTCAAGGGCTTCAGTATAAATGAAAGAAAAGCGGAATGATATCATAATAAAATCCTAATCTCAAAACAAAAAAAAAAGAAGGGGGATATGGCGAAATCGGTAGACGCTACGGACTTAATTGGATTGAGCCTTGGTATGGAAACTTGCTAAGTGATGACTTTCAAATTCAGAGAAACCCCGGAACTAATAAAAATGGGCAATCCTGAGCCAAATCCTGTTTTCTCAAAACAAAGGTTTAAAAAGCGAAAAAAGGATAGGTGCAGAGACTCAATGGAAGCTGTTCTAACAAATGGAGTTGACTGCGCTGGTAGAGGAATCTTTCCATGGAAACTTCAGAAAGGATGAAGGATAAATGGATCTATTGAATACTATATCGAATGATTAATGATAGCCCCAATCTGTATTTTTTAATATGAAAAATGGA